CCTATTTTCTTTATTGTTATTTTTATTTTTGTGTAATGAGACGTTACGACTGTTTTCTTTATTATTGATAAGAATTCTCTTGTTAAAGCCTATGAATCAATTAAAACCTCAGATTCATACTAGAACCACGATGAGTCACAATAAAACCCTGTCAAACTAAGTCCAAAAATTCCTTGAGTAAGAACCATTGGATCATCACTTATTCAATGAACAAACATAATGACTAAAAATCCAAAGATACCTTTGGACTTTGATCAAAATAAGCATAAACGAGAGTTTGAAAGAAAAAAAATCTTTTAATTTATTAATTTATAAAATAAAAATAACTTCTAAATCTAACTCTTTGAAAAAAAAAAATTGAAAGTCCGGCCACGAGGTCTGAATATAATATTAAGTATGAATCATAGTTCTAATACTTTGTAATCTATTTCATATATTCCGTGCTTCAGATACACGCATATAATGAGAATATCTGACGAAATAAAACCATCCCTAGCAAGATGACAGGCCTATTCGCTGTACTATCCATAGGATCAATTATAACAAGTCACACACTCATATTCCGGAAATACAGAAACAAAGAAATTTCGCGGTCGAACTACCAAAATAGAATGGGATAAAAATCAGAGATCTACATGCTTCACGTTGTCTTGAAAAGCTAGTTAATAGTTCTTGTGAATCTAATTCATTGAAATTCCATCCAGTAAAATAGAAGAATTATAAATCTCCAAAATAATAGATAGGAATATCGCAAATAGAGCCATTGCAATACCCATCAAAGGAGTAGTTCCCCACCCAGGAGCTACTTTACCATATTCTGAATTCAACGGTTTCAATAAATCCCCTACAATAGTTCGTCTTGAACCAGATCTAGAATTACCCTCAACGGTTTGTGTAGCCATAAATCCTATTTTATATTGATTGAGATCTGTTGACTTTGTATACCTTTCCGTTGTAAATAAATGATCTTAGCATAGATCATTGGGGTCTTGAAACTATATAATAATGGAAACAGCAACGCTAGTTGCCATCTTTATATCTGGTTTACTTGTAAGTTTTACTGGGTACGCCTTATATACTGCTTTTGGGCTACCCTCTCAACAACTACGAGATCCATTCGAGGAACACGGAGACTAGGTGAAGTAATGAGCCTCCCAATATTGGAAGGCTCATTACTTTAAATTGAGATACTGAAAAATCATTTCGTCTTTTTAGTTGGAACTTTAGGCGGTTCTCGAAAAAAGATAGCGAAAAAAATTATTCCTAGAGTTGAGACTAAGAGGAATGTATAAACCAAAGCTTCCATAGATTCGATTGTGGTTTACAATTATAGCTTCCATACCTGTTTATTTGAGATCGTCTCCCGGATAAAGAAAGAGCAAGGCAAGAGTTAAAGAAAAGACATCGATTCAACGTAAGATTTATCCGGTATCCTATATAAAATCACAAAACTAAAGACAAAATATATTGTATCAGATTACTTGTCTTCTTGTAGTTGGATCTCCAAGTTTTTGGAATGCTCCAAATTCCACTTGAGCATCCAAATCTGGGTCAATACCAGCAAAAACATCCCTGAACAAGGTTCTAGCACCATGCCAAATGTGTCCGAAGAAGAAGAGAAGAGCAAATGAAGCATGTCCAAAAGTAAACCAACCTCTCGGACTGCTACGAAAAACACCATCAGATTTCAAAGTAGCACGATCTAATTCAAAAATTTCACCCAATTGAGCACGTCTAGCATATTTTTTCACAGTAGCAGGATCACTATAACTGACTCCATTGAGTTCACCGCCATAGAACTCAACAGTTACACCTACTTGTTCGACACTATATTTCGATTCTGCCCTTCTAAAAGGAACATCGGCTCTAACAATTCCGTCTCCGTCTAACAAAACAACCGGAAATGTTTCAAAAAAAGTAGGCATACGACGTACAAAAAGTTCACGCCCTTCTTTATCTCTAAAGATAGGGTGTCCTAACCAACCGACAGCTATTCCATCCCCGTTGTCCATTGAACCCGCTCTGAATAATCCCCCTTTTGCCGGATTATTGCCGATGTAATCATAAAAAGCTAATTTTTCAGGAATTTTAGACCAAGCTTCAGATAAACTTTGATTTTCTGCTAGCCCAGCACTAACTCTTCGATATATTTCTTGTTGGAAGTATCCTTGATCCCATTGATAACGAGTGGGACCAAATAATTCAATCGGGGTAGTTGCTGAACCATACCACATAGTTCCAGCAACTACAAAAGCTGCAAAAAAGACAGCAGCGATACTACTGGAAAGGACAGTTTCAATATTTCCCATGCGTAATCCTTTGTATAGACGTTGGGGCGGACGGACACTAAGATGGAATAGACCCGCCAATATGCCCAAAGTTCCTGCTGCAATATGATGAGAGGCTATTCCTCCCGGAATAAAAGGATCAAAACCTTCCACACCCCATGCTGGATTTACAGCTTGTACCCTTCCCGTTAGTCCATAAGGATCGGATACCCATATTCCAGGACCATACAATCCTGTTACATGAAATGCGCCAAAACCAAAGCAAGCCACCCCTGAGAGAAATAAATGAATTCCAAAGATCTTGGGCAAATCCAAAGAGGGTTTTCCTGTACGTTCATCACAAAATATTTCTAGATCCCAATATACCCAATGCCAGATAGCTGCTAAAAAGCACAAGCCAGAAAACACAATATGTGCGCCTGCCACACCTTCGTAACTCCAAACACCCGGATTCGTTAGAGTCCCCCCTGTGATACTCCAACCACCCCATGAATTGGTTATTCCTAAACGAGTCATGAAGGGTATAACGAACATACCTTGTCTCCACATTGGATCAAGAACAGGATCAGAGGGATCAAAAACAGCTAATTCGTATAGAGCCATCGAACCGGCCCAACCAGCAACCAGGGCTGTATGCATTATATGGACAGAAATCAAACGGCCGGGATCATTCAATACGACCGTATGAACACGATACCAAGGCAAACCCATGGAAATACCCCCTTTTTTCAATTACGAAATAAACACTATGTAACTTTATTGCACTGTAAAAAAACTATACCCTGGAACTTACTTTTTTAGTAGATTATCTCGGGGAAAGGATTAATATTTGTTCTATTCTTTTAGTAAGAATGTCTTTTAATAATAATGGAACAATTTTGTTCGTATAAACAAAAAGAAGCAGATTTATTCTACACCCGATAAGTACCAATACGCAATGGTCAGGCGTTGATAGCATTTTATATGAGGAACTGCATCTAGATTTGTTCATCATCCAAAAGAAAAGACCTATTTGTAACAAATTTACTTTATTCATTCTGTCTTCCTTTTTTATGAACTTCTTTTTTTTAATCTATGGATAAAAGGATAAAATATTATAAAAGATAAAAAATTATTAAGACAATAAACCTACTTTTACGTTTTCACATCAAAGTGAGATATAGTACTTAATTTTTCTTTCATTTAATGCCCATTGGTGTTCCACAAGTACCTTTTCGAAATCCTGGAGACGAAGATGCATCGTGGGTTGACGTATAGTGCGACTTGTCGGATATATTTGGTTATACGGTACTTCCCCGTTCTCTTCCCCAATTGAGATATCCTCCCTTTCGCCCAAGAAAGATTGATTGAATCATCAAAAATTTGGAGCGTGAAATGCAATGAAGAAAATTAGAAGAAAATTCAATCTATTTTTTAGGGGATATACAGATTAAAATTATAAATTAGAATAATTTATGGTTGCCTTGGTTCGAACAATAAAATGAAGTATCCAGGCTCCGTTTAGAAAAAACCAATTGATAATATATCTATGATTTCTACTTAAAATATCATATTCTATATATATTCTATTTAAAATTTATTAAAATTTATTTATCTAATATTCAATTTCTAATATAAATAGAAATAAATAAATAGAAGTGATCTCAAACTGTTAATAAATTGAGTAATATGAAGAATGGATTGAATATTTAATATTTGGCGGGAGACATAAATAAATTGAAAAAAAAAAAGAAGTCGTAGCAAAAAGACGTAGTATTCGGGCATTTGGCCTATATATGCAAATCAAAACGGATCAGATCTTTACTCGGAGTAGAACAGAAACCTAAAAGAATTCAAGAAGACCATTCAGGAACAAGAAAATTACATCGTGATTTGGATTGAATTCCGATGAAAGAATACATCAATGAAAAGTTAGTCCGATAAGTTTAGTGAATTTTTTTTTCTTTATAATTTATATATAAATATAAATTATAAAGAAAAAAACTCGAATCTACACATTGATTCTTTTTTTTTCGCGATTTGTAGTGAACCGTATGCGTTAAAAGATGCATGTACGGTTACGAAAGGGATACAATTTTATCCCACTCAACCGACTTTATCGAGAAAGATTGCTTTTTTTAGGCCAAGAGGTTGATGACGAGATCTCGAATCAACTTATTGGTCTTATGATATATCTCAGTATAGAGGATGATACCCCGGATCTGTATTTGTTTATAAACTCTCCCGGCGGATGGGTAATACCTGGATTAGGTATTTATGATACTATGCAATTTGTACAACCAGACGTACAAACAATATGCATGGGATTAGCCGCTTCAATGGGATCTTTTATTCTGGTCGGAGGAGAAATTACCAAACGTCTAGCATTCCCTCACGCTTGGCGCCAATGAGTTTTTTATTTGATTTGAGAGAAAAAAGAAGACAAGACTATGCCTTCGCGATATATGAAATAGGAATATTAAGTAATAATAGCATGGCACTTAGAATTCGATAGGAAAATTTTTTTTTTACAAAATTTTTAAATTATGTATCGAAAGAGTAGTATGAGATAAAGGGTATTTCCTATTTTATCTGATATATCAGGAGACCCATTTCAGCGTCACAAACTTTTTCGTTTTCACACCGAAAAACTCTTAACAATATATATATATATTATTCTGAAAGAATACGAAAAAAAATTATTTTTTTATTTGATATTTGAAAAAAAAAAAGAAACTTTGGGATTGCTAAATAACAGACAAAATTAATATATAAAGCAACGGAACCATCGTAGTATTTTTTAACTACCCCAAAAGGAAGGGTGGTTATTGGATCATTTACCTATGTGAATATGATAGACCCTATGAATTTATTTTATATTTCTTCAATAGTAAAATAAAAAAGGTATATAAAGTGAATTCCATTGTAGGAGCCGTATGCAATGTGCAAAAGATGCCTGTCCGGTTGTTCAATTCTATCTTTTTATTTTTATTATATTTTTCTTTTCGCCTTTCATCGCGCGAGATAGAATAATAATTTATTATGTTATTTCATCAGGGTAATGATCCATCAACCTTCTACTTCTTTTTATGAGGCACGGACGGGAGAATTTATCTTGGAAACGGGAGAACTACTGAAGCTGCGCGAAACCCTCACAAAGGTTTATGTACAAAGAACGGGCAAACCCTTATGGGTTGTTTCCGAAGACATGGAAAGAGATGTTTTTATGTCAGCAACAGAAGCCCAAGCTCACGGACTTGTTGATCTTGTAGCGGTTGAATAAAAAAAAAGAAGGATTTCACGCAAGTATGCGATTTGATATTTTATTTTCTTACCAGGTTTAATACAATATTCTAAATATTCTATCAATACATTAATAAAAAATGATTCATAATTATCCGGTTAGGATCGATCTAAACCATCCCATTATGTATATGATTCAACATGCCAACTATTAAACAACTTATTAGAAACACACGACAGCCAATCAAAAATGTCACGAAATCCCCCGCTCTTGGAGGATGTCCTCAGCGACGAGGAACATGTACTAGGGTGTATGTGCGACTCGGTCAGATCATGGACTAGGCCAAAAGAAGAGAATTGATCCAGTATAAGTGATCTGTAACAGTGAATAGGATAGAATGGAAGAAGACCATTCACTATACGAAAAATGAAAATATATAAAAATCTAAAAAAGATATATCATACCCTTCTATTGTGGTATCAAATTAATTTATGGTTGAAATTAGTACAAATACAATCAATTACATTTTTAATTTAAGATAAGAAAGAATTCCCCATTGGTAGCAAATGGTATTCATTAAGCAGGGAAATCATATTTAAAAAGGAGAAAGATTATGCCCTTAACTCTTGACTCCTGCAAGAACGGACTAACAAGGTCAGCTACTCAGCTAATCTTCATAATTAAATAAAATACCGTTACTGTTATAGGTGGGTCTCGTTGTGAAAGACCTATTACTGGATAATGATGGGTAGAGCCAAAGAGTGTGAACTGTACAAGTTAACAATGCCATTGATTAAATGAAATGAGGGAGGAGGCTCCGGTGTATAGAGAGGACCTCACCGTTTAAGAAGTAACCATAGAAACGATGGAAACCACTATACCTATTTCTATTTACTACCTTTTTCTATATTTTTTGATACCCAGTATCAATACAATTTCTTATTCTTAATTTCGAGCTGAGAAGCCTATAAAAAAAAAAAATAAAAAATCGTGGTCGGGAAGGTTATAGCAGCAAAAGCCATTGGAGTTTTTATTTTATACATTGGAAGAATCCGTTTTGTTATTAATAGACTAGAAAAGGGAAGGGAAATAACTGAAAGAAAAGAAATCAATTAGTTATTCATCAAAATTTCATTTATTTATTCAATGACTAGAATTAAACGAGGATATATAGCTCGAAGACGTAGAACCAAAATTCGTTTATTTGCATCAAGTTTTCGAGGGGCTCGTTCAAGACTTTCTCGGACTATTACTCAACAGAAAATAAGAGCTTTGGTTTCGGCTCATCAAGATAGAGGTAGGCAAAAGAGAGATTTTCGTCGTTTGTGGATCACTCGGATAAATGCAGTAATCCGAGACAATAAACTATACTATAGTTATAGTAGATTAATGCACAATCTGTACAAGGAGCAGCTGCTCCTTAACCGTAAAATACTTGCACAAATAGCTATATTAAATAGGAATTGTATTTATATGATTTCCAATGAGATCTTAAAATAAGATAAGGAGATTGGAAGGAATCCATTGTAATGTTTTAATAGAGTTCCTTGGCAAGTGAATTCGGGAAGGTAGAGTAGAAATTAGTATGATAAAATAGGATATAATATGATAAAGCCGTCACACTGAACAAACACGTTCAATAAAAAAAGATTTATTCTTCTTCCCAAATTATTTTTTTCTTACGACACAACACTAAAATCTTAATTTTCAAATTTTTTGAACAAAACGTCAATTCGCATTTGAAGTCGGATTGAAGTTTTAGTTTGATTCAATTGAAGAGCAAGCCTATTTATTTTTAATTCTAAGACCAGTAGTTATAGGAGTCGACTCGCTTCTTTCAAATTGTTTCTCATTATTAAGAAAAGGTAACAAAGATAAAATACGAGCTTGTTTTATAGCAATAGTAATTAATCGTTGTTGTTTTAAGGTCAATCTATTCACCCGCCTAGATAATATCTTTCCTTGTTCACTAATAAATCGACTAATTAAACTCATGTTTCTATAATCAATTCGATCCCCCGATTGTATCGGGGGCAAACGCCTACGAAAAGATCGCTTGGATTTAAGAAAGAGCCGCTTGGATTTATCCATGGTTTTTTTATTCCTTGTCCTGAAAATCCTAATTCTTTTTTGATCGGATCAGAAATGATTTTGAATTAAAAAAAAGGATTGCTTTGTTTTTTGTTTATTTTATATATTAAATAAATATAGGATCTGTTATATATAATTTTTATTAAATAATATATAATTTATAATTATTGTTATATATAATATATATGTCGTTTTTCGTCTTCCTTGGAAGGCAAGGCGAACGCGCGAGCGATTGGTTCTATCTATTTCTTTATCTCCCCGTGAATCGTATGTTTGTAACAAGAGGGACAGAATTTTCTCAATTCCAATCGACTAGGCGTATTATGTCGATTTTTTTGAGTAATATATCGGGAAATGCCCATTGATTCCTTATTAACGCGGTTTCGAACACAACTGGTACATTCCAAAAAAATCGTTACTCGAGCTTCTTTACCCCTGGCCATGAACCTCCTTTGTATTTTTGATTGACTCAACTTTTCTATTTTTCGATTTTTCGATCCGAAGCGAAGAAGAAAGGAAAGAAAAAAAAATAGAAGTTGCTACATTGAAATTGAAATCCAATTATGAAGGATTTCGTAGCAATCTATCAATATAGTAATAATAAGTAATATAATAATTTCTAACTCTATATTTATAATTTATAATCAATGTACAATATTTAATTTTTCATTGAATTATTTTGTATGATATTGTTGCCACAGATATTCCATTTTCTTTCTCGATCTATTATTAATTTAATTTTGGTCCTGGAACCCCGAGTTCTTAGTTTCACTGAGGTGAATCCGCTTTTATTCTTTTCTAATTTATTTTCATTTTAAAAAAGAAGAGTAAGGGGAGGGATTAGTCACAGATATTTGATTTTAGCTCTAATTTTATTCACCCCCTTCCCATCTCACTTACTATAATGAAAAAAAAGGGAATATTAAGGCATCCGGAAATAAACGATTGATCTCTATCAATAAACCTGCTAAAGAACCAAACCATAGAGTACTTACTACCGGTGCGACGGAAAGATATGTTTTTAGATCTCGCATTTAAAACCCCCTTTTCTTTATTTTTGTAATTTTATTCTAATTTGTAATACATAACATAATAGTAATACATATATGACCGAATGTGTCTATGTAGTTAATGACTGACACTTGTATGTCTACGCAGAATCCCTAATACAAATTGAAATGTACAACAATTAAGTAAATATTCCTTTTCTTAAAACAAAAAAAAAAGTCCCTTTCTGTCTGAGAATTCCCGAAAAATATTAATTTTTTTGTTACGCTGGGTTTCATATTTCTTCAGTATAAGATAAGTCTATTATTATATGTTATATATAATGAAATTAGACTAAAAAAAATAAAGAAGAAATGACAAGTTGGTATATCAATGAAAGAAATAAAGATGTGGAAAAGAAGACAGGGATTCTCTACAATGACACTGTAGACCAATTGAAAAGGGATGTAGCGCAGCTCGGTAGCGCGTTTGTTTTGGGTACAAAATGTCACGGGTTCAAATCCTGTCATCCCTACCTATTGCTTATCTTATGAGCAGAAACGCGAGGTCAATTGATATTAATTAAAATTGGACATACATAATCAACCTTTCATTTTATTATTTATGATAGTATATATATCCGACGGGTTGGGTAACAAACTATTTATTGTAATAATAACGCGCTCTTAGTTCAGTTCGGTAGAACGTGGGTCTCCAAAACCCGATGTCGTAGGTTCAAATCCTACAGAGCGTGATTAGATTCTTGTTATTTGGTAGGTCGAAAATAAAACTGAAAAAATTGAACAGAAATTTGAAATTGACCTCCTGGAGATTAAAACAAGTAGGAGGTCAATCAAAAAAAAAGAGATGTTAATTAATCAAAGGTCCAATTGATCACCACGTCTGTATTGTAAATATGCAGTTACGAATAATCCAGCCAAAGTAATAGGAATTAGACCTAAGACGATTCCAAATAGAAAAACTTCAATCATTTCAATTTCTTTGAAAGGTGAAAAGGAGAGGTAATGTTTATCCTTAAAAATTAATGGGAATTACCCATGAATCTCAACGACCAAGAATTGAAAATTGACGTGGTAAGGAACTATAGAATATATGAACTACCACAGAAGAATTTTGTTATGAATTGTTCATTCAATTAATTTCAAATAAGTCGTATCTTGTTCAAACCGATAAATAGAGCCGAAGTTATAGTCAAAGCTGCTAGTAGAAAACCGAAATAACTAGTTATAGTAGACATGAAGAGACTAAATGAAATATGTTCTTTTTATACATATGTTTATAAAGCACTTCCCTAAATTTCAAGATACGAGGATAAACAAAAATACCAATTGAAAGTTTTTGATTCATCAATTATTATAATTATAAACGGCGGTCCTAACAAAAGTAGAGT